AGGTTAGAACATAGGTATGGTCTAAGTAAATCAATGGATAGTCTTGATGGTATTGGACATACCAATGGAAGTGAGAACCGCATTCTAAATGATACGGAGAAAAACATTCTTGATTGGAGTGATAGTAACAATTATAGTTTCAGTACTGTTGATTATTTATTTGAGATCAGGAATATTTGGAGTTTGATCTCTGATGACACTTTTTTAGTTAGGGATAGTAATGGCGATAGTTATTCTGTATATTTTGATATTGAAAATCAGATTTTTGAGATTGACAATAATAGTTCTTTTCTGGGTGAACTAGAAAGTTTCTTTTCTAGTTATTTGAATAGGGGGTCTAAAAATAAGAATAACTACTACTATCATTACATGTATGATACTCCATTTAGTTGGAATAATCACATTACTAATTGTATTGATAGTTATCTTCGTTTTGAAATCGATAGTAGTATTACTAGTTACATTTCGGGTGATATCGTCAATTACAGTGATGGTTACATTTATAGTTTCATTTGTACTGAAAGTGTAAGTAGTAGTCAAAGTGGTAGTTCTAGTATAAGAACTAGTAGTAATGGCAGCGATTTCAATATGAGAGAAAATTCTAACGATTATGATATAAATAAAAAATACAGACATTTATGGGTTCAATGTGAAAATTGTTATGGATTAAATTATAAAAAATTTTTTAGGTCAAAAATGAATATTTGTGAACAGTGTGGATATCATTTGAAAATGAGTAGTTCAGATAGAATCGAAGTTTCGATTGATCCGGATACTTGGGATCCTATGGATGAAGATATGGTCTCTATAGACCCTATAGAATTTCATTCAGAGGAGGAACCTTATAGAGATCGTATTGATTCTTATCAAAGAAAGACAGGTTTAACTGAAGCTGTTCAAACTGGCATAGGTCAACTAAATGGTATTCCTGTAGCAATTGGGGTTATGGATTTTCAGTTCATGGGAGGTAGTATGGGATCCGTAGTAGGCGAGAAAATCACCCGTTTGATCGAGTATGCTACTAATAGATCTCTACCTGTCATTATTGTGTGTGCTTCTGGGGGAGCGCGCATGCAAGAAGGAAGTTTGAGCTTGATGCAAATGGCTAAAATATCTTCTGCCTCATATAATTATCAATCAAATAAAAAGTTATTCTATGTATCAATCCTTACATCTCCTACAACTGGTGGGGTGACGGCAAGTTTTGGTATGTTGGGAGATGTCATTATTGCTGAACCTAATGCCTACATTGCATTTGCGGGTAAAAGAGTAATTGAACAAACATTGAATAAGACAGTGCCTGATGGTTCACAATCGGCTGAATATTTATTCCATAAGGGCTTATTCGACCCAATTGTACCACGTAATCCTTTAAAAGGTGTTCTGAGTGAGTTATTTCAACTTCATGGTTTCCTTCCTTTGAATCAAAAAAAAAACAATTTTCTCTCACCTTCTTAGGTATTAATACAGACAATATTAAAAAATATAAAATATAGAAATAAAATATCAAAATATAGAAAGAAGAAATATAGAATAGAGATGATTTCTATATCTACCGAGAACCCCATTTTTACTATGAATCCCTGTTTGTTGGATCGGGTTAGTTAGAGTCGTGAACTGATAAGAAATTCTTTGATATTCGTGTAAAAAGATGATATAAAAATGAATAGTAACTTAATTCATTTTTATATTAGATCCCTTGCACTTATTAACTAGTTATTATTATTTATAATAGATATAGTTATCATAAGACCTCTTTATAAGAGGTACAAATAGTAAATCGAGGTACCCATTCTATGACAGATTTTAACTTACCCTCTATTTTTGTGCCCTTAGTAGGCCTAGTATTTCCGGCAATTGCAATGGCTTCGTTATCTCTTTATGTCCAAAAAAATAAGATTGTCTAGATACGATGGAAACAAATCTCATCAATTTATTTGAACACTGACTAGATTATAATACAGATATTTATTTAGTGTAATATGATACGATATGTGTCTCTTTCTGAACACAAATGTTGTTATGCACGTAGATAGATGATATCTGCCTACAAGTTAATGTATTTGACTAATTACTATTAATGCTTCGCATCAGAATAGTGCTAGTTGATGAGAGTTACTTCAGCATCAAGACAAGTAAAGTCAAATTTCATTTGGATTATTCTCTCAATTCCAATCGAATACAACTGGATCTAGTATAGTATGAACTGGCGATCAGAACATATATGGATAGAACTTATAACGGGATCTCGAAAAACAAGTAATTTTTGCTGGGCCTGTATCCTTTTTTTAGGTTCACTAGGATTCTTAGTGGTTGGAACTTCTAGTTATCTTGGTAGGAATCTGATATCTGTATTTCCATCCCAGCAAATCATTTTTTTTCCACAAGGTATTGTCATGTCTTTCTATGGGGTCGCGGGACTATTCATTAGCTCCTATTTGTGGTGCACAATTTCGTGGAATGTGGGTAGTGGTTATGACCGATTCGATAGAAAAGAAGGAATAGTGTGTATTTTTCGTTGGGGATTTCCTGGAATAAATCGCCGCATCTTCCTTCGCTTCCTTATGCGAGATATCCAATCAATCAGAATGCAGGTTAAAGAGGGTCTTTATCCTCGTCGTATCCTTTATATGGAAATCAGAGGCCAAGGAGCCATTCCCTTGACTCGTACTGATGAGAATTTTACTCCACGAGAAATTGAACAAAAAGCTGCCGAATTGGCGTATTTCTTGCACGTACCGATTGAAGTATTTTGAAAAATAACGGTTTTCTCAGCATGAGGGAAAAAACTTGCTAACCCCCCTTTTATTTACTACAACTGAAGTTTATTCAGAATGCTCATTCGAGCAAATTCTATTTTATGTTCCTGTTCTGTTGGCGCGCGGCGCCACATAGAATAAAACAAAAAGCAGAGAACGTATATGGGTAACTATAATAAAATTAACTATAAAAAAAAGAAAATATTCTTAAAAAGAATAAGTTTTTTGTATACCAAAACTATTTTGTATATGTACAGAGCCCAACTCAATTCTTTAAATATATCCGAAATTTATTTCATAATAATAAATTCCTCTTTTTAGGTTCAAGATTTTGAATTGATACCTTATTTCTGGGATGTGTTTAGGCGGTGAAAGTGAAACATTTCGAAAAATTCATTGATCGGGGGGGGGGGCTCGTCTCGAAATATGAATAATATTTGTTTCGTTATTTGAAGTGGTTTTTCGAGTATTCATCAAAAGGAACAAATGAAGATGAAATTGGTTCGAATTTGCCCAATTGAGATATCTGGAAATACTATTTGATAATTTTTTTTCATACGAATCCAAAAGGAGTTTTATTCTATTTTTCTATTCTTTATAGATTCAAGGACTAAATTTTTACACAAAAATGAGAATAGATCCATAGACTCGATACCTTGTTATATAACTCGTTCTTTATAAAAATATCAGATAGAGTCAACGATTGAAGCAAGTTCATTACCAATTCACAGATAAAAAATGAAAAAAAAGAAAGCATTGATTTCCATACCATATCTTGTATCTATAGTATTTTTGCCCTGGTGGGTCTCTCTCTCATTTAATAAAAGTCTGGAACCCTGGATTACTAACTGGTGGAATAGTGGACAATCCGAAACCTTTTTGAATGATATTCAAGAGAAAAACGTTCTAGAAAGATTCATAGAACTAGAAGAACTATTCCTCTTGGACGAAATGATAAAAGAGTACCCAGAGACACATATACAAAAGTTTGGTATAGAGATACACAAGGAAACAATACAATTGATCAAAACACACAATGAATATAATCTCCATATCATTTTGCATTTCTCCACAAATATAATCTGTTTTGTTATTCTAAGTGGTTATTTTTTTCTGAGTAATGAAGAACTTATCATTCTTAATTCTTGGGTTCAAAAATTGTTGTATAACTTAAGTGACACGATAAAGGCTTTTTCCATTCTTTTAATCACTGATTTATGGATCGGATTTCACTCCACCCATGGTTGGGAACTAATGATTGGTTTGGTCTACAACGATTTTGGATTGGCTCATAACGATCAAATTATATCTGGTCTTGTTTCCACTTTTCCAGTTATTCTAGATACAATTGTGAAATATTGGATCTTCCATTATTTAAATCGTGTATCTCCTTCACTTGTAGTTATTTATCATTCAATGAATGAATGAAGAACTCATTTGATCTCTCGATATCAATCAAATCATAATCTTTTTTCGTGTATAAAAAAAGCATTTTTAATCTTACTTATTCTTTATATTTTTTTTTCTACCTGTTAAAGGTATTCATCCTATGCTATATTCCAGTACAATAGCAGACTCGTGGGTAGGGAAACTATATTAGTTACCTATCTAATTTATTGTAGAAATTCCGTGATCAATGATTGGACCATGCAAAATAGAAATACTTTTTGGGGGGTAAAGGCACAGATAACTCGATCCATTTTTGTATCGATCATGATATATGTAATAACTCGGGCATCTATTTCAAATGCATATCCCATTTTCGCACAACAGGGTTATGAAAATCCACGAGAAGCAACTGGGCGAATTGTATGTGCCAATTGCCATTTAGCTAGTAAACCCGTGGATATTGAAGTTCCGCAAGCTGTGCTTCCTGATACTGTATTTGAAGCAGTTGTTCGAATCCCTTATGATATGCAACTGAAACAAGTTCTTGCTAATGGTAAAAAAGGGGCTTTGAATGTGGGGGCTGTTCTTATTTTACCCGAAGGATTCGAATTAGCCCCTCCCGATCGTATTTCTCCTGAGGTGAAAGAAAAGATGGGAAATCTCTCTTTTCAGAATTATCGTCCCAATAAAAAAAATATTCTTGTGATAGGTCCCGCTCCTGGTCAGAAATATAGTGAAATCGTTTTTCCTATTCTTTCCCCCGACCCGGCTACGAAAAAAGACGTTCACTTTTTAAAATATCCTATATATGTAGGTGGGAACAGAGGAAGGGGACAGATTTATCCTGATGGA